TTATACAACGAAAGGGGACAACCAAAGCATACGACTGAAAGAGCCATTGCTTGATCATCCCCACTTCGTTCTTGCTGTCCGCTAGTACTCTTTGATGGATAGGTGGAACAGAGCTTTCAGTGCAGCATCCATGCGTATCAAAACCTCTTTCTGCGGTTTACGGACAAAGGCTTCGAGCAAGATGTCCCGTGAAACAACCCCATTTTTTTTGATCGTTCCTTGTACCTACTAATCCTACCCATATGCTCACCCCCTGCTTTGACTTTGCATCAGACTCATTGCTTTGACGACCGGACTCACATATCAGCATATTTCACCATCGACCATACACTCCATGTCGTGTGGAAAAAGAAAGACCACATCCCTTGCTTGAACAACAGAGCTCGCTTACCTCGGATAGTGGCTGACGGAAAGGAATGGAGTGGCTGAAAGGACCAATTGAAGGCCCCGGGGCCGGAATGCGGTAGGGTCTTCAAGCCCCACGCTCGATTCTCGAGATTCATGGGCCGTCTCGCGAAGATCTTCGATCCGAACCTTCGCATCTACTTTCTCTTAGAGGATGAACCACGCCTTCGCTATCGCATTGATTCTTTCCGGCCCTTCCAGATTCCAATTCCTTATTGAGATCGAGATCTTGTTCCATTAGACCCAGTTCGGTCAGATTAGTTCCATAATAACGCTTGCCCGGACCGGGCTTTCAGTGTTTGGTCGGGCCGGCCTAATGAATGATCATTGTTCGGGAACAAAAGAATAAGACTTAAGGTTTCGCTATCGCAAGAATATAGCGATCGAAGAGCTATCGCTCAGCTGCTTCGCGTATTACGAAAGCCGTATTGCCCGAAGGGGGCATGCTGCAAGAGCGTAGGTGAGTGATAAGCGTAGGAGGCGTGCCCGAAGGGCAGCGGCAGCAGTGTGGTTCCAGGTGCCGTCGCTAGATTGAGATCTGCAGGGTGGCGGGGACTTCGACTGCCTTGTATCAGGTGAAGAGAAGGGGGTGGTAGGCTTAGTAGGGCTCGAACCTACAATAACACCGTTATGAGCGGTACGTTTCAACCAATTAAACTATAAGCCCCTACGGATCTCTACATGCAATTCGCTCACTTCGGGAAGAGCGGACGGAAAGAGGAGGCCTTTGCTCTATCTGCTTCTTCCTTTTCCCAGGTTGGATAAAAAAAATCATTTTTTTTATTTTATTTGTTTTTTGTTTATAGATGGATATAGAATAAACTATATCTATTATTATTATAATATAATGAATAAACGTTTTAAGTTAAGCAAGCGGCCCTTTCGCGACTCAAACTGCCGGTCCGCTTTCCGGCTCGCAACGGCTCAAACGGGCGGGGGCTCTCTATTTGCTTGCAATGCCGGCTGTTCGCCTTTAGTTAAAAGTAGAAGTATAGGGCGCCGTTTGCCCCACACTTCAGAAAAAGTCAAAAAGTATGAGTATGAATGAAGTAAGAAAAAGCACATAAGGAGTGAGAAAGAAAAACTTGGTTACGGGAACCGAAGGTTAGGCCGACTACTTTAGTATAGCTATACCTAAAAAAGTTTTTTCCTACCCCTTCCCCTTTCTGTCAATGTTGCCAATTCCCAGAATACTAATGTACTCTCGTGTATACAGTTGCCCAACTACTTTCTTCCTCCGACTTCTTTAGACACTTCCGCATCTGTCTTTCCAAGACATAAGGAGTTATACTCAGCCTTGATATATGAGCAAGGTCAAAGCATAAAAACCAAAGCGAATCTCGCTCAACCTTGCTCCTCGGCCTTCGGGAGAGTCTAAGCTACTGCCCGTGAATCTCCCACTTGCCTTAACGAGTAGCTCTCTCCTTTCTCGTCTTTTATTCTCTTAGGAATCACGAGTTGAGCAGCGATGTGGGGACGAAAATTCCTTTTTTTTTGAAACTTAAACTGACAGAAGGAATATCAAATAGAACAAGTAAAGACCAATATAGGTAGCAGAAGGACTACCAATAAATAGTCACGAGGCAAATGACAGGAGTGCCAGGCACATAGTGGAGGCGGAAAGCAATACATGTCGGTGCGGCTATTCATTCATTTCTTTTTTTCATTCAATATCTCTTTCCCCGTCTGCTCTGTCTGAGATGGATCTTCCCGTTTTTCTTTCTCGTGCGATTTCATGGCCGAAATCGACCTCTGAATAGAATTACCTCATAGGGGCATGAATGAACAAGCCTTTCCTCATCAAGTAAGGCGGGGACCTTTTACAGCTCACGCCTGTGCTCTTTCTTGGCTCTGTAGACCGCCCTGCTCAACAAAGCAGCAAGTAAAGTAAGTAAACCACCTTCTCATGTCTCCGTCCCTCTCCCTATCGGTCGAGTCACTCCGTCCCTTCTATGAAGAGGGCTTTGAACTATAGCAAATAGCCCATTGGTTGAGCTTTGCTCTATGCTGGCTTAACTCTTCCTATACCTGCTCGAAGAGGAAAGCCTAAGGAGCAAATAAAGCGTTAGCCCTGTTGCCCGCTTGCTTTCGCACCTCGCTTCCGCATCTACTTAGTTAGCATCCCAAATCAGCGTACCCCTCCTTCCTTTAAGAGGCTAGTACACAAGCTACTAAAGCTAGTAAGCTAGTATACACGTATTTGCCCGATTGCTTTAAGATTAGCCTTACCTCCTAGTTTCCACCTGTCCTGTCAAAAACTATGGAACTCATCTGAAAAGTCGATTTGCTAGATCAGAACGTGAACTCTGAGAATAGGGGTATACAAGTTAACCACCTAGAATCGATCCATGACCGCTAAACAAAAGGAGTCCTTTACCAAGTAAGCTAGGCAACCGTCTTTACCCGCCTCAACCGATCTTAGCTCGGACATGCCAACAGCCACTACTTTGACTCCTTTCCTTGGGACAGCTAATCAAAACTAATACGGCTTGAATCCCTTATCTTTGAGACTACCCTTAGGACTCTATAAAGTCATTTAACAGCAGATAGACAGAAGTTATGACAACCCTCACACGAGAGCCAAAAAGAGGGCTTTCATTAAGAAAATTCGCCCAACCAAGGGAGAGCAATCAACGCGTTGGCTACTTTAGGACTTTTCCCGCCTTAGGACCCCTACTGTGACAACAGCTACTATGCATCCTACATCATAAAATGCTATCGACGAAACAAACCTTTATCAAGCATATCACCATGACCTGGCACAGAACCAATCTTCACTTTTCGACATCCGTAACGGATTAAGAAAAGCGTTCTAACAGCAGTTACACAGCCCCTGAATGTCTTAGATAGCTGTATGTAAGTGAAAGAAGGGTACACAGTAGCTGGGAATGCGGCTAGCTCAGCTAGTTTACTTACTTGTTTGTACTCCCATCTGAAATACTACTTGAGAAAGCCCATATTCAACTCAAAGAAGAAGCAAGCTACCTAGCTCGTTTACTCTAACTACTTAAACGAATCAATCTCCCACTTCTCCTACGAACTACCATGCTCTAACTCCAGTTTACAGAAAGCTAAGCTTGTTTGTTTCACAGACACAGACCTTTTCCCCTAACGGCCGTAGCCCCGTCTGCCGGCTCATCTGTTTACCCGAGCTTGCTTATACCGCTAGCAAGAAGCAATCCTTACCTTACAACCAGTGAAAGAAGGCTACACAGTAGGCTAAGCGAAGCGAAGCAACTAGTTTACTTGCTTGCCAGTTCTGAACAAGAAGAACAACTCGCTAGCTCCAGTTACCACTCTCAAAGTCGAAAGAGCCAACAAGCAACTACTGCGCTACCTTGCTCGAAAACAAGCTCCCTTTCTCTGTGCTGTACTAGCTCTCTTTCCTGATCGGAGACCACGAAAGACTCTTTAACAAACAAGCCAGTAGCTAACGATCCTGACTCAAAAGGTGCTAGGCTTGTTATGAACCTCAGGTTGAGCTACTTGTTTACTTACTTGCTCGTTAGAGGGGGGAGGCTAAAGCAGTCTCTGCACTGGGATTAGCTCTATTATGGGAGTTTACTTGCTTGAAAAGGTGCGAACGAAGAGAGCTAGTCATACGAGCCAGTGAACTAGGCAGCTTGCTGTTTAGTTCCAGTAATCGAGCTAGGCTCTTTGTTGGCTATTCATAGATCTGGAGTGTTCTTCTATTGCTGATTTAGCTGCCTTCTTTCAGAACCTTAGTAGCGAGTATCTTGGTTGGTAAGGGGAGCTGGCGGTGAGATTCCTGTTATAATCTAAGGCTTGACTTTTATGGCAGCTGCAAAGAAAAAAGAAAGGAGACCGAGATGGGCACACTCACTTCAGGTACGAAGTAACTTGCTCGGGACAATGGGAAACTAGTCTCATAGTTGCCTGTTCAGATTCCCGATTATTAGTAAGGCAAGCGGCGTTGCTAAGGCCGATTTCGCTACTTCAATTCCAGAGTAAAGGCTACTCAATGAGAAGGAGACCTGCATAACCTTGGTTTTGCCATTACAACTATAGCTACTGTAACAGAAGTAGAAAGGATAAAAGAAAGATACCCGGGCATGAGAAAGTAAGACTGGGGAACAGACGTATATATAAATAGAACAGCCAGATCAGATAGCGGGAAGAAAAGAGAAGCTCCAATGGACATTAGAATAAGAATACGCGGGCTTTCCTGCTTGAGAAGAAGGGGGACTTCCATGCCCTTTATAGCTACCTAAAGGCAGGCTCAAAGACAAAAGAAGGGGATCCGGGCACAAATCCGTATTCAAATCGTATGACTTGAGAATTGGAATAGGAGGAATTCCTGGTTTAGAGTTGACCTCTATAGTTCTACTTATAGGCGGGCAGGACGGGAACAGCAGTTATGTTCTAAAATAGCTTGGCAGTTCTAGTTCAGTTCTTAATGAAGTAGTTCTGTAGTTGCGGGGGAAGGAGGCCTTCAGGCCGCTTGAAAGCGAGTAACCGGGGACTTACTGCTAATATATATCCTAAGTTGAATAAGACCGGGCTAGATAACTATAACTATCCTAAGACAGAAGCGAGGCAAGACCCCTTCGCAGCGGAGCTCTTGGGGTAGAGTCGAGTGATCATAGGAAGCAGTTCTACTTATTAGCTACCGAGTTCGGGACAAAGAGCAAGTAGTCTTACAGTTGCCTGCCCTCATTCCCGAGTCGCATTAGCACAAGCCACGAGCGAGCAGCAGGTTCGCGATTTCCAAGTTCTCCTTATTAGAAGTCAAAGCCCTAGAGCACGGAACTAGAAATCCTAGAATTTGCACTTTTTCTTACCGGACGAGCTAACCTAACGACCTTCCCTTCTACTACCGGAAAGAGGAGTTTACCACCACCTACGCCTACATATTCCACTCACTCTATCCTCTTTCATCCTATTCCAAGGCGAGGGAGTAGAAAGAAATAGAATAGAGTATGACAGAACCAGAAGCTTTGAGCTTGAACGTCTTTCAGCTCTTGTTCACGACCCAGCTGCTATTGAATCAGCGTAAGGAGATGTCGATGAGGGTACAATAGAGAAAAGGATTAGCTTTGATTCAGAGCTTGAATCAGAATATCCTTCAGTCACCCCAGGTGAGGAGTTCGTCTAAGCCGGAAAGATAGATCGAGTTTAGCCTCTTGATTGACTTTAGGACTGAAAGAAGCCGGTAGCAAAGGAAGTGGCAGCAGTGCTTTATATAACTGCTTTTAGGTCTAGAGATTCATCCCCTAGTCTGTGAAGAAAAGGAGGAAAGTGAAGGAGAATGGGAGGCCGTTAAGGATGGCGGAGGTCCGCACCCTCCAAGACCACTACCGTAAGAGCAGCTGGGAAGAGAGAACGAATCATAAGAAGGAAGCCGACGGTGGTATTGCCGGACCCCGGTCACTGAAAGACGGCAATGGAAGAATACCTCAATGCTCTCGAGGAGTATGTGAAAAAAGGGGCGAGTTCCAGTCGCTTTAAACGCATTCTTTCCTGAGAGAATGAATAAAATCCTCGCAAGACGAGACAGAAGAAAGCAGCCCCGCGTCGAGTTTTGCTGTCGCATAGACATTGCACATTGCGGGCCCACATTTGAAGACGTCTACGAATTCCCTATAGTGGAAGACGAGGATAGGAACGTATTCTGGGACGAGGCACAGGAAGTTCAGACAATGGAAGGAGAACCTTACTGGCTCCTCAATCCTTATCTCATCCAGTCCCATCTGAACCTTCGTCGGCGTCAGAACGGGAGTCTGAAATAGACAGCCTTACTCGCTAAGGGTAACGAAATGATCAGCAGATACTTGGCCAGCATTAGATACCCTCATCGAGGAGAGTCCTCAAGATCAGGGGAAACCAGTTTACAAGAAAAGACAAGCGCAGCACTAGCACGCATAGAAGCTCAGCTGGAAGAGATTATAAGCGGGAGGCGCAATACTGAACCGGAGCCACATCGACTTAGTTCCCCTCAAAGCCTTCTTCCGAACTTTCCAACAAGTGCTTATGCTTATGAAAGCAGGTCGGTCTCTATCAAACAATAAAGCGCTAGAGACAACAAAAGGGGCTTAGGGCAGGAAGATTGATAGACAGAGAAAGAGAAGATCTATCTTTCAAAGAAGAGAAGCGAAAGCCGCTCAAATGCTAAATTGGAGGGCAGAAGCCACTCGCTTAACTAAGGGCAAGGTCGTTAAGACTCAATTCTTTGTGAAATTAAAGAGAGCAGCCAGCCCTTTATATTAATTATTATCGGGTAGGTTAAACTTTTTCCTGAAGCATAGATGAAATTAGAGATGAAAAAGACGCTAGCATTAGCAGAAGATCATCGATCATACTTTCTTGCCTTAGACCACTATCGAGGAAGAGAAAGTCATAGCACAGATGATCCTTACCCGTGAAGGCAGAAAGAGTACCTGTTGTTAACAAAACGGAGTCTCAAAAGCCCATTTATCGCAGTGGTCTCAAAAAGTCAATTATCGTATTTTCAGGCAGAGCACCAGTAGAAGCATTACTATAGTGGGCAGGTCTATGAAAGTCACGTTTTCACTTAAGAAAGATGGCGCCTTTGCGAGGATTTCTTTAATCAGCCAATGCCAAAGCAACAAAGCTAGCATCAAACCTACCTGCCCAGAACCCTCCAACATTCCTACCAAGGTTCCCATCCCCGATGACAGAAGAAGGATAAGCTAAAATGGGAGCTGGAGGGGAAAGGAAGATTCCAAGAATAGTGGCAGACAAAATCCGAGACAGTAAGATCATCACCCAAGCCGAGATCAACAATCGCACGCCTACCATATGTGTCAACTAATCTGCCACTCGGAAGCCAGGGCGTTAAGCACTAGAATTTAGTGATCGATCCATCACCAATGACATGTAAAATGAATGGCTTTGCTTTGGGGATCAGCTTGCATATATTCTTCCACACAGGAGAACAGCCAGTTGGAGGAGAATAGTCCCATATCGATTTGGATTTGATATATCTAGCTTTGATCCAGTCGGTCCATATGGAACTGGGGTTGGAGGCCAGCAGCCAAACCTGCTTGAGAAGGCAGGCTTCATTCCATCTCCTAAGGCCTGGGATGCCCAATTAACCCTCCTTTTTCGGTTGACAGATGGTCTCCCAGCTAACTGTATGTATTGACCTGCGATCCCAGTCACCCTAAAGGAATTTGCGAAGCATTCTCTCAATAGCATCAATGCTGCTATAAGAGAGCAGAAACGAGCACATCTAGTATAGTAGTGTTGGTATGAAAAAAAAAGTCTTTATAAGCTGCAGTCGTCCGGCAAAAGACAGAATTCTAGCCTTCCACCCTCTTGCTGATTTGATCTCTCAAGGGACTACTGTTAGCAAATGCTGAGACAAGTGGCAAGCCAAGGTACCTTACAGGGAGTTGCTCCTCATGCATACCGAGAATGGAGAGGATAGCGGCCTTTAGAGCGGAAGAAATAGCAGAGCAGAAATACGCTGCATTTTTGAAAGTGTACCGGAAGGCCGGAGTATGTGTGGAAATCTTGAAAGGCCAGAGTAAGGTTTTGGACGGAGTGGATGTCCGGATTGGGAAATATCATCATTATCATCATCAAACGGGAACCGAGTACAAGGGAACCACAATCTCCACCCATCCCACTGAAGAGGAAAGCACATCCCATCATGGGGCTCAGACGGCATATTAAACCGATCTTTGCTCCACGCGGCGGCTACCTCTTGTGGGAATACTGCAAAGAAAGATTTCACTCTACCTATTCTTTCCTTGAGCTTCCTTGGGACAGTCAGGCCTGTCGCCTTCCAGGTAGGATACAACCTCCTTCCTTGGTGAAGAGGAATAGAAGTGAGATCCGGGATATACCTAGACAACTGAGTCCAGGCTGCCTGAGTAAAGCGAGATAGACCACTAGACCAAGACCTACTTTCGTTGGGTCTGGCAGTGATCGATCTAAAAGTCTCTCTATGTATCTTTTTGGCAAGGCGAATAACCTTGGACAAGAAAGGAAAACTAGGCGAAATGGCTAGCAAGACAGGAAAGCAGTCAAGCAAGTGACGAAAGGCACTAATAACATCGGTTACGGATTCAATCACAGCTTTTATTGCTAACACCGCTTATCGCTTATTCACCATTAACAACGGCAACGAGACGAGAGCTGTAAGAGCTTCTATTCCCCCATCAGATAAGGCATAATCAACAGTCAAAGAAGAAGGAGAAAGTGACAAAGGAAAGAGAGTAATCAGTCCCAAAGCTGTCTTCTCTTATTCTTAAACAATTGATAGTTACCGTAGCAAACAACGGTTATTCCAGCTGCTACGGTTACGAGTACTCATAGTTAAGCAGCGGCAACGGTTTTTGCCAACTGTTTTTATTTCAACGCGGCTATGAACTCACCATAAACACCGGATAGGCCAAGAGTGGATTCAATTGCAACGCTTACTGTAACAAGAACACCGGTTACGAGAAGAGATGCAGCGGCAAAGGAAGCAGGGGAAGTAGAGGAACCATTGAATTGCATGTGAAAAGCATGATTAGGCTTAGGCATTAGGGAAAAGAAGAAGAAAGATCAGATGCAAGACCAGGTTTCACGAATGAATGCCCTGTTGTCAGAATAAAGGCTGCAGGCTAAGCTCAGGATTCGGCAGGCGAGACAGATATTGAATTCAGAGAGAACTAAGCCTCATCTCATCTGATTCAGATAAGGAAAGAACGGACTGACTATTAGTCACAGCCGGGGTGAACCCGATTTCTAGTTGAAGATGTGCTTTTTAAAAAGTGGTACGTATCCCCTCCTTGAGGCAATAAGCGCTGTGAGAGTACGAGTAGGAGCTTTAAGCCTACCCGCAGTTGATGGTCTTGTTGGAATAACCGCTCTTTTAGCCGTATCCGCTCTTAGCAAGAATGGGATTGATTCTTAGAATACGGCCGAAGAAAGGCAACTCGTGAGAGGTGCGGGGACTTTTTAAGATGAGATCTATCTAGCAGTCCTTAGGAAAGCAAGTTTTAAAACAGTTTAAGCAAGGGCTTTATAGAGCAGCTAGAGATAGACGCTTTGGATAGAGCAAGTGAGAGAGCTTAGGCAAGTAGTCCTTCTCCTGGTATTTTTGCTTACCTAGGGTTCCCTGCCATTGATCTAGTTCTTGGGATGAAATGACTCTTCTGTAAAGTGTAATCACTCTCCCTAGTAGTCGAGTGCTTCCTTATTCTTTCTGTTTCATTCTGTCTTCCTTTTTGATTATGCTTTTGAGTGAGTTGCAGACCCAGGGTAAGTATCTGGATTATAAGCAAGGGAAATCTAGTGATCAAGCCAGCCAGTTTACTTAGATGTAGTTTCTTTCCTTTTGGAAATAGTGGAAGTTGTAGATCTTTCTACAGTCTATCCCAGAAATCAATAGAGATTCTCCAGAAATTTTCCTTAATGTCACTTTCCAAAGTGAAGTGAGAAAGCCTGTTACAGATGTATTTAAATTTATCAAACTTTTTATTTAATTAACTTAGGCAAGCAGGTAAGCAAGAAGGAGTAGTGCAAGCTTAAGTAAAAAATAAGGTATTCCGTCATCCACAGAGGGGGATACTATACATAAGGGAATACCTGCAAGTAATCCTAAGGCCTTGTCTAAGTCAGCCAGTCGTAAAATAATCTCCTAATCTAGTGCCAGTGTAAGTCCTAAGCTAAGCGTATCCAATTGAAGTCGTAAGCCCAGCTAGTGTAATTATAGTGGTAAGCAAGCCCAGGAAGGGAGAATTCGGATTACGCCTACTTTAGAATAGCCTAACCTAAACGGGCAGAACTCATGAAGGGATAAGAGAAAAGATCACAGTAATAGGGCTAGGGCAATCCATCAGTAAAGGCAAGTTCACAACACAAGCAGGAAGTCGTCAAAAGGGGAAAGGGCGTCGAATGGAATGGTCAATCTATCAGGCAAGAGGGGACTTTTCACTTTTCTTTTAAGAGGCTATGTAATATAAGATGCAGACTTCGGGCATTCAAATGAGTGAAGTTCCTGTTCTGGAATGTCAAGCCATCTCGAGTAGATGTCGGCATTTCCGCTGTTTAAAGAGACATCTCAATAAGAAAAGGGTTTCCTTTAGGGGCGCTGTTTTCATCCAAGACGAAATATCGTAAGAGAGGAGAGCAACTCTTATGCCCAAAGATTCCCATGTCTTTCTTGGTTGGAAAAACCCAACCGGCGATTTCCGTCTTCCTGAATTGGGAGAGCAAGAACAAGTCTCCCTTTTTTTTGGGGGGGAGCAGAGCAGTCAAAGAATGAACCAAACCAAATGATTGTTCTAGTTCTAGAATGGCTATTCCTCACAATTGCTCCTTGTGATGCAGCAGAACCATGGCAATTAGGATCTCAAGACGCAGCAACACCTATGATGCAAGGAATAATAGACTTACATCACGATATCTTTTTCTTCCTCATTCTGATTTTGGTTTTCGTATCACGGATCTTGGTTCGCGCTTTATGGCATTTCCACTATAAAAAAAATCCAATCCCGCAAAGGATTGTTCATGGAACTACTATCGAGATTCTTCGGACCATATTTCCTAGTATCATCCCGATGTTCATTGCTATACCATCATTTGCTCTGTTATACTCAATGGACGAGGTAGTAGTAGATCCAGCCATTACTATCAAAGCTATTGGACATCAATGGTATCGGAGTGCGCCTCTTCACGAGGGTGAAACAAGTGCAACGAAATGCCAACAAGTGGAATATGGTTCGCGAAGCATCTGGCTTACCGGTAATCTCCCATTCCCGCCGTCGAGAGAAACGAATAACTATAGCATGCCAGAAACGGGGAGTTGAGGTGGTTAGACCTATACCCCGAAATGCTCCCAGCATAGGAGCCTATGGTTCCATTCTTGTTGTTGCTGGAGGTACACATCCCTCTTCTCGGTGTGGAGCGATATACGAGAAATAGATGCTCAGCCTGCAATGTCCGATAACGGCGCTGAAGTAGTGAATCTATCGGCACCATAGCAGTGGCATACAACTTTGGACCTAACGGCCGGCCCAGTAACCTTTCGGAATGGGGGATCCCCGTTGGCAACAACCACGGTAGTAGTTGCGGAACTACTGGGCCGGGAGAGGACAACCTCTTGTTCCTGCTCCTCTTTCTTCGCTTCGGGGACGGAGGTCCTACGGTAGGTAACAGCAGGCACAAGCAACTTGACCGAAGGGGACCAGCGCTTCTACTCCTCCACCGAGGAGCCGTTCGCAGCGAGAAGCAAGGGATGTCGTGAACGGTGGGGGGTCACAGAGAATTGACCTATTCATAGAGTGATCCTATGATCGATACAGGATATAGACTATCTCTTTCTTTATTCTATTCTTTTTTTGAAAAAAAAAAGGGTGACTCAACTTCTCAGCTAGAGTTGGGGGTGGGACCAGTTGGCATAATGCACGCTGGAACGTGGGAATTCGAGGTCTCATGAACTACTACTAAAAACCCACTTTTTTTTGTGGACAAACGATATCCGGTCAGGCCTATGGATGGATCCTTTTAGATCTACGGGCCGGCCGGCCCCGGTCGTTCACATGAGCATAGGGAATCTATACTCGAGCGTTCAACTGGGCCCCTGACAGGATAGGTGAGGAATCACTCTGGATCTGATCTATTGGGGCCTACAACTTCGCCGAGCCGACTAGCATCCCTTTCCACTGCCTGCGCATTTATCGAACAGACTATAGGATCAAATTAGCTTTCCGTGGTGAACTGGTCGTCCCATACCTTCTGCTTGTCTTATATGTGTGGAACCAGGTCTTTTTCGGTTCCAGCCTCCCCCTCGAATAGATAGGGTAGGTAGGTCTGGGTGAGAAACGGTCCCCTGTTGCCAATAAACTTTCCCCGGCCTTCGATTCCCCTTACTCATAAAGGGTCTTACGGTCGGGAGAACTACCTAACTAAAGAAAAATAGTGCTCTTTCGTTGAGTAGGCGTGGAGAGCTTTTTGCGGGGAAACTTGCAAGTACAGTTTGGGGGGAGGCGGGCGTCGACCCAACCTTATGAGTATTCGGACTATAACAGTTCCGATGAACAGTCACTCACTTTTGACAGTTATACGATCCCAGAAGATGATCCAGAATTGGGTCAATCACGTTTATTAGAGGTGGACAA